TCTTCAATTGATCATTGCTATGCTATTCCATGACTCCCACTAGGTTTAAAGTTACTGGGGGTTTTAGCCTCTACTATGACTGCTTCATAGATTTCTTTCTTTCTTTTACTTACAGTCTCACGGCAGCCGGCGCTCCGCGTTCATGATACTGGGGTGGGGTTCACCGCGGGCGGTCGGGAATTGGCTGAGGAAGAGGTCTTTAGACCTCTCATTTTCTTTAGCTGTTGGAACAGGGGCGGTTGAAGAAAGTCATCTGGGGGCTAGAATGGCCGCCCTGATCAATGCGAAATTGATCAAGATGGGATCATGATTTGATTGGAGATGCGTAAGTCAGAAGAGATGGGAGTAAGCGGGCGTTATATAAAAAAATAGAGTATAATAATAAAAGAAGATAATAAGAAATGATTTTAGAAATGATTTTATTAGAATTTATTATTTGATTTGATTTAAAATCAAATAATAAATTCATTATTTAATGAAATCATTTTAAATCAAAAAAAGAAAATAATTAAATAAAAGAAAGAAAAAGATTGAATTTTATTTATATTATTTGAAATCATTTATATTATAATATAATATAATATATATAATTATTTTTTCTTTTATTTTAAATCATTTTCTTAGTCTATGAGTGATTTCTATAGCTAATTTAGTGAAGTTCACTCCTTTGGTATTGAAAGCCCTGATTTTAGCAGCAGAAATTGCCTTCTTCTTTGCTGCTACAGCGGAAACCCTACTGAACAAGTCTCAGTCGTTTAATCACCAATAAGCCAACCTTGCTTGCCCAGACGGAAAAGCTTTTGTTCTAAGAAAAGCTCCATCCGAGCCAACCCCAGGAAAAAGGCTGCCTTCGTCTGCCTGACAAGCTTGTTCTTCCTTCTATGCTTATTTTCATTCCCCCAAAAGGAGCTATTCTAGCTTATTCTTCGGGACCAGTGGCTGCTTGCGCGCGCGGATTATTCTTTTGATTCTGCTTCCGAATTAACAACAACTGCAATCTAAGCTGCTAACCTAGCTATTGGTCCCAGCCCTGAGTCTAGTCCAAATCGAAAGTCCTTATCTTTTGTCTTCCTTTCGAATGGAATGATTCAGTGTGGATCTACCGTCCCATAGATGAAAGAAAGGATATCTTTGCGCGCAGCATAGAATTTTCGTATAGTATATAAGAAAAGATTGGTAACATCAACCTTGGATGGTGTGGTGCTTTTTGAGGAGATGTGGAATCAACACTCACACTCTCTTATTGGCTTTGATTTGCTCCCATATAGTCACTGGAAGACTTGAAAGCCTTTCCCTTCAATATTTCAGAGGGCTTGACTAACCGTTGTACCGTCGGAAGAAGACTCGTTGGAGAAAAGATGCACTGGCTTGGAGTTTCGGAGAGTGACTCCGTTGTATTCACCTAGGAGCGCTGGGGGAAGAAGCGAGTGAAGTTATTTTGGAGTTGTAGGGTGGTGCCTGGTCCACCAGAATGGAACTGGGGACAGAAAAAAGTCACGTTTTTATCAACCAGTGGAAGATCTTTCTTGGCGAAACGACCTTTTTGGGGAGAAGAATGTTTTGGCTTTCTTCTCCTACCTCGACAGGGACGTCGAGGAGTTGAGTGGGGGAGGCGTGTCACACCCCCTTTTTGCTGTTTTTTTTTAGCTAGCTGGAGCTGAAGCTTGGTTGCTAGCATGAACATTGGTGCGGGAGACTTCGGAAGTGCTAGTCAGGCTTTGGATCGTCAGGCTGGGCTGACGAGGTAAGCGAAAGTGCAAAGTTGGGTCATGTGAGGGTTCCGGTCAAGGTGCTGAGGCAAGAAGGCAAAGGGCACGAGTGCGCTGGGCGCAGGAGTGCTAGCTAGCTAGAAAGGCAAGGCAGCGAGACTGGGCCGCAGGTATGATGGCACTGTGCAGCTGGGCAGGCTAGACCTTTTTTTAGGCTTGGTGACAAGGCGCTATGACAAGTGGCTGGGGCGCTTGCTGGGCTCTCTCTCTCTGATCGAAATGTGGAATGCTGCTTGAAGCTTATAGTTCTATGTGTAGCGAGTCAGCTAATGGGAGTATACGAAAGGAGTCTAGCCCCAAGGGAGTAGAAGTTGTCCTACAGATGCTTTTTTTAAGCTCTTGGTGACATGATTCCGATAGCAAACGTCCGCCCGGTTCCTAAACTTCTGTTCTACGAATGGAGATCTAGCCGCAAAAGGAAAGTCTTTCATGTCACCAGGAGTATACACTCAATGTGGTCTAACCGCGAAAGGTTCTCAATTGAATTTCACTAAAAAAAGAAAAGGATTTGCCGTGGAAAGACCCCATGAATGAGTTGGTTTCACCCTTTTCCTTTACGAAGACCGCATATATATTAATTTTAAATTGCTTATATTTATATATATATATATAGAAAAATAGATATATATATAAATATAGATATATATATATTTATATATATAGCATTAACCAGAGAAAACTACTAGAGAAAGGTAGCTCAAAAGGACCGGTTCTCGAGCTTCCTTGACCCACTACCGAATAGTTCGCTCAGAAGGCAAGGCCTCGCAATCGCATTTAAATGGCTTTTCGGAAGCATGCAAACTCGATCTTCGCTTCCAGAAATGTCCTTGGTAACGACCTTCTACGGATTTGCTCTCCAGAATGCTCTTTTGGGTAAGGGTGGTGGGTGGGTATCGGTCTTGGTCTCATTGGTAGTCTCAGTCCAGCTCATTATGACAAGCAGCATTAATTAGTGATATAAAAAGGTTGTGGCTCACCTGCTCTTAGCTAATCGTAATAGGCGGGCACCTCTCCTTAAGGCAGCATGCCTCAGGAAGAAGCCATATACTACCTCTGCTCGATGCTCATATGCTATTCTTCCCCAGCCCACCCCCGGCATCCATAACCGATCTAGGTTAGCACATCTGCCTGGACTGATCGACCAGCAGACGTTCCTATGATACGTGAGATGAGGCGGTGAATTCTCGTGAACCTAGGGCTCCCTTGGTACATTTCCCGCAGGTGATCGCTGGGAGTGGGAGCGAAATGGAATTGAAAATTGGATATAAAAAATGCCTTTCGGTGACTGAGGAAGGGCCTGCCAACCAGACAGTTAGAAATGACTGATTTTACCCTTGACGCACGTAGGCATACATACTAGAAGCATCAGGAGAGGTGTAAGCTTCAGAGATAACTACTCGAGGTGGCCAGGGACAAGTACTTAAGGTAGTCTCCCTCTGAGCCTCGGCCACATCACATTTGTGCATGCTCACCCGTCTAAGTGTTCCCAGACTACTATAACGAAGAACACCACTTCGTGGTAGTAAGGGCGGATATCCTTATATAATAATTAATTAATAAATATAATATATTATTATTAAAATATATATAATAATAATATTTATAATATAATTTATATAATTAAACATATATATATATATTTAATATTAATTATAAGGATATATAATTATATATTTGTATGACCAGAATACCCAGATTGTTCAATCCCGATTGGTTATACCTGAATGCGGTCCCCTTGCCGGCAGGTAAAAGAATTTCATAGCATAGCTTAGCCTTTGGTTTTCTAATCTAATCTGCGCGCTTGTTTGTTCGGTTGAGGTGTCGATCTATACGATGTTTGGATCAATGATTCCGAGGTAAAATTTCTAGTTAGAAATCATGGAATGCCAAAAAGCCTTGAATTGACATGCGAGAAATTTCGATTCTTCGATGGCAGTCAGGGGTTCGCAAGCGCCTCCTCCTCCCGTTATACAACAAACACGAAACGGTCTGTCCACTACTTACTGAACAGCGATCGATTAGGCGGAACTGCTTAAGCTGGTTGTGCTTTGTTTGTTTGTTCACACAGGCAGCGTGATTGGGGGGGCGTGTTGCTTCGCAAGGTAGTTAGTTTGTTCACACAGGCATGATAGTACTCAACTGCTGCAAACTAGTAAGGATTGTGCCTGCCATCCAATTCGTGCCGCATGGCGGGATTACTCTACACTCTATAAATAGAGGCTCGATAAGCATCGAGCCTCGTTTTTAAATCAAAGCATTTGCACGGTTGATGAACTATGGATATCGCAGAAAGGCTCGCTCAAGTTGGAGAGGAGATACAGCACGTAGAGAACGACCTGCGCGACCGCCGGATACTCTTAACAGCCTTTTGGAGACACCTGCGCCCGGCGAACCCTGCCGTCGTAGGAGACCGCATGCGCGCGATGGAAGAGGGAATAAAGGGCCTCTTCAGAGGCTAAAAATGCTGCGAAATGAGCAGCAAGTTGGTTCAGGCCTCCTCCGCGGGCGAGCGGCCCGACTCTAACAACTAAGATTATCTATACGCAAAGATGTATATATATATAGTTTTTTTAGTTTGAGCTCTAAGAACTCAGATGATCTATATGTAGTTTGCTAAGATGATCTATGTAGTTCGCGTCGACTTACAAGTTGAGAACCTCGTTCTAGTCGATTATGTTAAGCTAGCTATTATAAACGTTCACCAGATCAATAATCTCATCTAATTTATTATATATTATATAATAATAATCTTATATAGCTTTATATATATATATATATATATCGCTTTATATAAATAAATATATATATATATATATATTTATTTATTTTTTTATATATATTTATTTATCTATATATTTATATATATATATATAAATATAAATATATTCATTTCATAATATATATATAAATTTATATATATCTTATGAAATATATATAATAAATTTTTAATATATTCTTATATATATTTTTATATTTATAAAATGGGTCCCGTTGTCCTTATCCTTGCCGGTATCCCGAACCGATGTATTCTATTGTTGAGGAAGAACCGTGCGGTGGCTTCCCCTGTGATGTCTCGTCCTCTGACTCCCATCCAGTAGCGAAATCCTTGGGCGAGAATTCAGCTAATGTTGGTGGCCTCCCAACTTCCTTATGTTCGGTCTTCTGTTGGGTGGCAATTTCGATGAAGGCGGGAATGTCCTCTTTTGGCATTACTTTCCGGAGAATTTTTGCTTTTTTAGTCTAGGGCTGCCAGCTTTCAAGGTTCTGGGCCGGACGGGGATTTGCATTTGCCGCCTTGATGCGTTCTTTCATTGCCATCCTTTTCTTCATTTTCTTAGAGATATATGGTTGACCGTTCTTGTCGAAACTCTCGTGATAATCCGAGTCACTATCGAACTCTTCGGATCCTGGGGGGAAGATCTCCTCCAGATCCGGCCATGGAGCTTCGACTCTGGGCACCAAAGCGGGGGCTAGATTGGGACTTGGCGAGGATTCGGTGGTCTGTGTCACTAATCCCTCTGGCTGATTAGGGACGGTGGTAGTGAGATTAACAGAAGCCGTATCTCCTCTGACTCGTGTACGTTTCAACACCGGCCTGGTAGGGAGGACCATATGGGGGTCCATGTTCACTAAAGGCTTGAGGGTGTAAGCTGGAATGAACACCTCGAAGTGTGAGATCGAGTTACTTGTCTTGTCTTCATGGTTCTTTTACCCATTTCCTTTCTCCAAGCGCGGGCAGTAAGACGCTTTGGCTTTCTCGTCCCGGGGATATAACAAGGCTCATCGTCCGAGACCTGTTCGAGCTGAGACGGAGGAAACACCGTATATTCTGGCTGAGACGTCGGGTGTTGCGTCTGTTGTATCCTCCTTCTCATCAAAAAAATCTTTGTAGTCAGTAACATAAGCTTCTTTTTTGGTAAAGGGATTACGTTTTCCATAAAACGTTTCCTCCTTCCCTTTGCATACGTATTTGAAACACTGATGTAGTGTTGAAGGGACCACGCCGTTCTCGTGTATCCATGGACGTCCGAGAAGCACTTTATAGGAAGTGTTGGAGTCGATGACATGGAAATAAGCTTCTGTCTTGAGATTTCCGAACGTCACTTTAAGGTTGATGCCCCCAAGGGGTATCTGAGGATGCTTATCGAACCCTTGGACTATTATGGAACTCGAGCTTAGACGTCACATTCACGAGCTTAAAGTCTTTCCTTTTTGGCAGAAGGTTAACGGCGGACCCTGGGTCTATCATTATCTGATTGACCGTGGTCCCTTCGATTATTCCCTTGCAATATAACGGTCGGTTATGATCACTGTGTTTCAGGAGCATTTCTTTATGTGAGAACTTGATCCCGGCGGACATGACTTCTGGAATCTTGTGATCGGCTTCGACCATGCTTGTTTCATATAGCTGAGGTTTCTGCAAGGCTTTGATGAGAGCTTCTCTTAACTCATCTGATAGAAGGAGCGCGTCATATACGCTGAGGAGGGATGGTATCCTCTTGATATGGGCTAGCACGTTGTAGTCCACCTTCTCCAGTTTGTGTTTGGCTGGCGCTTCAACTGCTACCTGTTCGGGTTGTTGGTCGGCCATGGCAATGTTAGGCGACGGAACCACCGGCCCCTTCTTTCTTTGTTGTTCATACAGAACAGTCTCCTTTCGAAGAGGGAGATGCTTCCGGTTCCGCAGCCGGATTTGATTGACTGACGGATTGGGAGTCTCTTAGGAGTCGACAGACTCGGTTTCGGAGGTAGTGGGTGTATAGCCCTCAGATGCGGATCCTTGTGCTGTAAGAGGCGTCGTGTCAGGATCACTGCCAGAAGATTCTGCTGAGACCTGCACCAACTCCGTGGTGGCATAGCATTCCACAATGGTAGGCCGTAGGTTAGAGACAATTCTCCTCCTGGCTGGCCTGCACTCTCTCGGTTTGATGCGAGAGAATTCATCCCAGGGAATCCATTATGATAGTAGTCTTGGTCTCCCCCCTAAATGACCTCCCCCTTCTCTCCCTGCACCAGTTGTCAGCTAGCTAAGCAAAGGACTCTTCCCTTTTCCTCTTCTGATTCACCGCCTCCTGCCCCTTTCTCTCTCCTGCTCTCGAGGGAGTGGGGTCCTGCTCTGCTCCTGTTGCATCTACCTCCGGCTACCATGACTTCGTTTCGTCATCTTCATTGATGACTACGCCTTAAACCCACCCGCCCCCCTTGCTTTGTTTTAAGCTTAATTCGTTGGATTTGGTGGAATTCAAACTACAGCGTCAACCCGCTATTTTTTTTCCTTAAAATAAAAGTGTTTTTATTCCTTTCCCGAGTCAACAGCGCCAGCCCTCTATTCAAACTCAGCTCTTTAACCGACCCCGCCGACCTTGGCTATTTTGTTTGACGTCCCTGAAACATTCATAATAGCTCCTTATACGGGCTATGAAAAGATTGGTACATTGATTTGCATGGGGAGGAAAATGGTCGCTGAGGTAGATTTAACATAGAAGAGAAGAGTCGGGTCTGAAAAGGCATTTTTCATCCTGAACATTGACTAAGGAAGAAAAGAATTATTCTCCCTTCGCTAGCTACAAGGGGGATTGTCCCTTGTATGAATGAGTTAAAGATCGTCTCCTATTCCAGCCAAAGGATTCATTGATTTGCCTAACCACATGAGTCTAACCCCAAACAAAAACGGAGGTCGCCGTATGGAACTCCTTCAAAAGGAATATTCGGTTCGAAAGCCTCGATCAATGAATTCCCCGGCTTCAGGCATGATTTGAAAGCAAGAACCTTTTTCTATTTAAAATGATCGCCCCACTCCTCATGAGCTCTATGGATATGTAGATGGCTCGAACTCTCCACCGCAACCTTTTCTTCAAAACCCTTTTAATGCATCCCCAGATACTCCTGCAGCAGTTAACCCAGACTTTGCTCAGTGGACTTGAATGGATCAATTCTTAGTTGGCTTAATGCCACTCTTACGGAATCCGTTCTTGCATATGTTGTTGGTTGTGCCTTATCTCGATAAGCATGGTCCACTATTGAGCGCCTTTTCTCTTCTCAATCTCGATCTCGCGTTATGCACCTCAGTTCACAACTTCATGCACTTGCTAAGCCTACTACTCAGTCAATCTCTGATTATCTTAAACATGTTAAGATGCTGGCAGATTCGCTTCCCACTGCAGGACATCTAGTATCCAATGTGGATTTGCTTTCTTTTTTTTGCCCTAGATGGACTCCGCCCTGAGTATGCTTCTTTTGTTACCTTCATGAGTACCCGAGCGGATCCAGTACCGTTTGAGCAACTTCATGATCTTCTTCTTCATCTGGAGAGCGATCTCCGAATCCGTTCCTAGAACTTGAGAGTGGTGGAAGCCCCTTGATAAAGGGCTTTCTGCTTCCATTTACTTAGTTAAGTATGGTGCTGGTGCTACGAGCGCGACATCTGCTCTTGTAAAGTGGTCTTAGTCTTGCTTTTGGACTCTTCGCTTACGGTTTCCGAAAGGCCGCAGGTGCCTGGCTTGATAATCAGACCCGTCCGCCCCGGGAGTTTGCTTCCTAAATCCGATCGCTTCGTTGGGCTTCTAGCGTACGTGCGGCTCCTTTCGAGTGAAGTCCTTCGCTGTGTGGTGAGAAATGTTCGTTGGTTGAAGTCGTTCTTTCTGTTCGTGATCTCTCACCTCTTCAAATCTGAGGATTTGCTTTTTCGGGTGAAGTCGACTCAGAAGCCATTCTCCTTGGGTCTCTCACCGAGGGAAAGGGTCACGATACCGAGGCGACCAGAGGGAGGAAGAAAGAGATTCTTTACTAGAATACCGCGGGAGACATTTGTTGAAGACGCTTCGACTCGCCCTTCTTTTAAGGGAAGGGCCGAGCCTCCGCTTCACTGGAAGTCCACCTTCGGGATCAACCTGCCACAATAAACTTCATGTGATTTCATATCTTGATTTTCGGGTTGGTTGAGTCTGAAAAGTACTCTGTCGGGGTCACTATGTTAAGAAAATAGCGTATCGTACAATAAATAAAGACTACCTTTTATGTAGGGGGCGACACCATTTCTTTCCTGTATTCCCGCAAGGAGCGTCATTGATGGAAGGCGATCCGGTCTTTGATTTCAATAAACTAAGGAGAGGGCGGATTGAAACATAAGCTACGGCTATGGCTACATAAATAGCTTCATTCCCGGGCGCTCGACATTGCTTTATTCCCGGTCTTTGCTTGCTTTATGAATTCCCGGTGGTCTTTTATTGAAACATAAACTACGGCTATAGCTACATAAATAGCTTGAAGTCAGTACGGTCTTTCATTTCATTCCATTCACGAACTCATTCCCCTGTCAACAACAGTGTACTCCCGCTTACCGCTAAACACCTCTTAATCGGGGCGGGGCTACCAATATAAGCTAAATTGTAAGCTTGATTCCCTTTCCCGGGAATGGTATATTATAAAAAAAGGGCTTTTCTCTTAGTATACAAAGCGATTTTGAGACCTTTGTTGAATGAGGGGTATCACTTCTTGCTTGGCCTTCAAAAAAGTAGTTTTCATTTTGCTATCTATAAGGAACCCCCTAAAGAAAAGGCTTTTGCCCTTCGACCCCTCCTTATCAAGCTTTACCCAGAAAACCTCTTAAGCAGCTTCTTAGTCTCCCTGCTCCACCACGAACGTACATAAGCTCTCTTTCCTAACTGGCGACCTAAGGTTCCTACTGAAAAGGGGGGCAAACGAGGGGAGCCACATAGAGAATGCAAATTCTTAAGATGCTCCGATCTATTGCTGGTTAAGGAACAACCGACGGAAGGGAGAAGGGAATGAGGGAGGGAAAGAAATGGAGCCCGAGATGGATAGCTGAGTAGCGTCAACGAGCCTCCCCAAGTCCACCCAACCAAGAATAGAAGCACCCCCCCAAACATAAGGCCGTAGAAGGTATTACAGTCCGTCGGTCTAGACCAAAAAATTCGGAAGTCAGAACGATGTCTCTAAGTCCGTAAGAGATGGGATGAAGGAAAGACTGAAAGCGAAACACGCTACAGTGGTTAGGCTGCACAGTATCCCACCAGGAGGCACCCATAAATAGAAAGAATCAATATATATTGATTTCCTATTTCTAAAAAGAAGTAATGCACATGCCTTTTGAACAATAGGTAGAGATTTTAGGGCTGGGTGATTTCCCACAACACAGATCGTTGAATCTTCTTCGCCTAGTGACGAAGCTCTGGAATCAAATGACTGGGAATTTAGGCCATGATTAGTCTTCTACCCCAAGTCTTCCATCCGTCTGCAACTCTCCCTCCCCTGCTTATGACTGCGAGAACTCCTTCGATTGAACGACCCTGGCAGATCATCTATCTTTCGATTGACAGATCCATCTTTTGATTGAACAACCCGTCTATCTTTTGGCTTTTGGCAGCGTTCGGTCGAGGTTCCTCCATCCAGTTGATCGGAAAGACGGGCATCACAAGCATTGACAGTGGATTGGATGTAAACATGGGCATCTGCCTCCTCAACTCCTCTCTCCCCGTCTGGGCAGCATAAGGGCTAGGGCTTCTCAAAGGCCGGGTGTCCATCCCATTTGATAGACAGACGAAGTAGGGTCTTATGGAGGTCGGTCCACCCCTCGGGTTAGGGGGAGTCCGCCAGGGGAAGAATAGGGAAATGAAAGCCACCTCTAAAGCCTGCAAGCTACAGGTGTTCTCCATCCGTAAACTAAAGAAGTCCTATAGTATCCAGCTTTGGCGAAGCATTAAGGAAGAAAACTAAAGAAGCAAGCAGCCTGGGATATGCCATAAGGACAGAGACAGCTGAAACATCCTAATGGAATAGGATAAAGATTAAGGAACGACTCCTTCATCACAATCACTGACTTAGGAAAGGAGTCATCGACGACGCTAGGAGTCAGAAAGCCAACCAAGCCCGGAAGACTGCTGAAAAACGTGAGTGCGTACTCGCGCGATACTGCCTCACGTCGACTTTGCCCCTCCCCTCTTAGCACGCCCCTACCTCTTAAAGGCCACTCCACTAAAGAAATTCTTTAGATAGTAGTCGTATCCATAAGCACGAATACCTTCGTTTAAGATAAGATGAATGGAGTCACTTTCAGTTTCTCCAACTTTATTCTGGGTGGAGGGGATAAAAGATCGATTGATCCATCCATAAGGGGTGGAAATACCACAGCTTCAAGGGCTGGTGGGAAATGTAGGACGCGGGTAGGACTCATTCTTTACCGTAGAAAGGAAGTCAAGATGAACATATGAGTTCATCAGCTGTGGAATCTCTTTCAATGGACGGCGGATAGCGATTTCGTGGTCCCACTCCTATAGGTGGAAAGGATCGATCGGGTGGTGGGATGGAATCGTGTATTGAATCAAATGACTCAAGTGGGGAGGACAACAAATAAATGAATTCAGTAGGGGGCGGGACCCCTTAAACATTCATGGGCGGGCATTGGTATAGAAGAATAGGTTTCCCCGAGATCTAAGGATGGATTGGATCCTTTAGTCTGATTTTGCTGAATTATGTATTCTAAGTCTTCGGCCAGGTATACGAAGCCTACTCCCCAACTTAGTAAAGGGTGCTTGGATTCCGATCAAAAAGGCCAATAGAGATGATACTGAAGAATCCGATAACCGGTCTCAAGCCTTGATGCAGAAAAAGAACTCGATTGCACCATCAAACTCGAAACCGTCCATTCAAGATTCTCATATAAAGAGAAGCAATGATGGAGTTGAATTATCAGATCAGCACCTTGTATAGGTTGGGGCTTTGTCCTCAATATGATAATGCATCTATGCCCTTTTCTTTCCTCAATAAGAAGCTGCTCCTAAGGTTGTCTTGTGAAGTGCAAAAAGAGATCCAAGGCCTCCAATCCATTTCCAATAAAGAGGAATTACATTGAAAGAAGGAGTCTCGTGATATTAGACCGATCCCCTTTCCCAGACCTGACGAATGAATTTGATTGATCGTGCAGGTGCAATAGGAACTGCAAGAGTAAGTGAACAGCATCTCGTGCACCGAGCTTGTTCGATATTATCTTGTACCAAAGCAAGCACACTCATTCAAGCGCCAGCCGTTGACTAGCCAACCAGAAAGCCATTTTTAAAGAAAGAAGCCAAAGCGACGTACCTACCGAATTTCACTACTTCGCCAGCCAAGCATTATGTTCCAACACCGAACCACAACCACATGTTGTGACCAAGCAACTTCTGCGCCTCCCACTCGAACTGGAAGAGGAGCCGCAACAGACCAAGCAAGGGATTCGGGATTCACTCCAACAGAAGAAAGCCCAGATATCGAATCAGAATTGAGCACTCGTACTTCGCTACCTTTCTCCGAGCGACTAATCAGATTAACGGATTGCGTCTGCTAGAGATGCTTTACCTAAAAATGACTTTCAAGTGGGGAGTGAATTAAAGTCGATATCGAAATCCTAGGCTCAAAAGCAAAATTTTTCGATCCTTCAGGCCGTAATCACCCGATTGAAGAGGGCCAAGGGAGGAGACAAGATCTGATGAGTGCGAACGGGAGCACCAATTGCTAGAGACCCATACAGATGGATGCACGACGGAAAAGCCAGCTGTTGACCAGCTGGATGAAAAGAGCTCTTCTTCGTCTTTCCGGCCCCCCACTCGTACTGATACTGATTGTGCTTTCCATGTTTGCTTTGCAATATTCTTTATTCTTTTGAGATAGCATTTGGTCTTAAAAAATAAAAGTCATTTTTTTCATTGATTGCGGAAGGCATTTCTACGCTTTCATTCAAGTCAGTTTTTTGGGATGTTAATGTCCTTCGCTGGCTCCGTGACAACAGATACATTTACATAAAAGAATGATTTGTGGACCGACCAAGCGGTAAGGCCTCCCATGTGGCGCACCCTCAGACCAATAGAAGGGGATTTCGAACTAAGCTAATGAAGGTGATTCGCTCCAACTACGGGATGAACGCCAACCCCGCCGGGTAGAGCTCCTCTTCCTTATATGTATATCCGCATCTTCCTCAGATGTAGTTTCTATGCCTTCAGAAAGGCCTATTATTGATCCACAATACTTCCCCCCATATGAGAGGCTGTAAAGAAGCTATATCGGCTCAACATTCGGACATATAAAAGAAGTCGTGAACTCCAGAAAGGAGGGAACTCAAGCGAAGAGACCATAGAATGGTACTGCTACTTGAAAGCCTAGGGCTAATAGCAAGACAGAGAGATTCGTGGAGAGATGTGCTATACTATATTGATTTCCTTTCCATCATATTTATGATTCCAGTTACCATCAGATTGAATGAAAGGGATGACCAGCAGATGATAGCAAGGCTAAACAGATTCGAGATTCTCGATCAGATGAGCGGACAGGGCAAGCACGTACTACCAGAAGAGTCAACCTCAGAGCGATAGATTCCCAGTGCTTGAAGAAAATTTTAGCCTTCCTTCACTCCTGAACTAGACTCAACTGAGTGCGCCTATGATAGGATCCTGCTACTAAGGAAAGGACTCTAAGAGACTGACTTGCGATCTAAAGAAAGTGAAATTCTGGTCGAAAAGAAAGTCTATTTGAGATACTCTTTCCGCTTCCATCTAAAAGAGAGCTTGAACACGCCTTCTTACTAGCCCATAGAGAGTTCTTCCAGGAAAGACCAATAAAAAATACCAGTTCAGCGGAAAATAGATGGCATGGGGGAATGGAATACGGGAAGGCGGGAATGACATATGGAATGGAACGAATGGAAAGAACTCAACCGATTTGATCAGAGACGCTTGTACGCTTTCCGACGGATCTATTGGTCAAATGAGCGCTCGAACGGCCGAGCCGATGACCGCTTGGCGGGACTTTTGATTTCATTAAGGGTATTTTTACTTACCAATCTTCTTTTTTACCTATGAATGCCCACATGATCTTGATATATTTATATTTGATTCGACAGCTCGAAAAGGAAAGTTGAATGAACGAGATTCGACGATAGCTCGAACGTAAATAGATATTGAATGAAAAAATAAATGAATGAATAGCCGCACCGACATGTATGGATTTCCGCCTCCACTATGTGCCTGGCACTCCTGGCATTTGCCTCCTTACTATTCGTAGTCCTTCTGCTACCTATATAGGTTTTGACTTGTTATATTGGATATTCCATCTGTCAGTTTAAAAAAAAGCATTTTTTATTAACTTAATAAGATAAGGCATTTTCGTCCCCACATCGATGCTCTTCAACTCGTGATTTTGGAAAGGAATTTCTTTTGGCCATTCTGGGGATGCCTCTTCCAATTGGCTGAAGAGAGCCGTGAATGCGCTTACCTCGCTAGTTTGCATTTGCTTTTTACCGAAAAAGGCTGCTTTACTTCTTTGACCTCAACCAAGCAACGGCTTTCGCGCAGTAGTTGGATTGCTCCCCCTTCGCAACAAATCCTGGTGGTTGCTCCATATATACTTCTTCCTGCGAATCTCCATGAAGAAATGCATTCTTGATGTCTAATTGGTAGAGAGGTCAGTTCTGATTTGCTGCAATGGATATAATAAGCCGCACCGAATTGAGTTAGCAACAGGGGATAACGTCTCAGAGTAGTCAATTCCAAAGGTCTGTGAGTTTACTCTTTGGCAACCAACCGTGCCTTTAAACGCTCAACAGTACCATCTGGAATAAACTTGACTGTATACACCCATCGACATCCAACAGCCCGCTTTCCAGCTGGCAATTATGATCACTCCCAAGTCTGATTTGCTTGAAGCGCAGCCATCTCTTCTTCCATTGCTTTCCTCCACCCAGCATGGAGCTTGATGATAGGAACAGGAAAAGATTAGATAGACAAAACAAAGGGCTTTCGAGCCAAGCCCACTTCGAACCAGACTGGCTATCAAACACGGCATCATAGTTCTGCTCTCTTCAACGCATCTGAAGCCCCTAGCTTTCCCTCTGTGTCTTTCAGCAATGGGGGAAAACAAAAGTCTTCCGTGGGCCATGAAACTGGAAGGAAAAGTGACCAAGGTGGATCAACAACTTATACAGAGGATCAGGATCGACCCCACTTATCCATGGAACTTCACCAACCCGGAAGCGAAGCAAGCTCTGCTCGACATGTTCCCACTGACTCCAGAGAGCCTCGAAAGCCGGTCACCTCCCCTCCTCAGACGAAGCATGGAGTCGAACGATGCAGCCTTGGTGGGACCATCTACTTTTTAAGACCTCATGATAGAGGATACTTTATGAACAATAAATGAGAGTTCTAGCTCCATCTTATAGCCTTAAAGTAGCCTTAAAGACATAACTAACTCATATCATATTTATAAGATGTTACCCCCCTCTTTCCCCCTCGGGGGGATATTGCTGATCCTATAAGGGGATATGGCTGATCCTATAAGGGATCTTGCTGATCCTATAATCAAGCAGCGGATTCTCCGATCGGAAGATCGGTTGTTTTAGTTTAGTCATAGAAGGACCCCTCAATCCCCAAAGGAGGAAGTTGAGGTCACACCTTGCCTAACTCACTAATAAACAAGAACAAAACAACAATTCAATCAAACCTAACTCAACCATAACTCAACTCCCCTAAAAGAGGAAGACTAATGGTATTCTAAAATGGCAAAGAGATTACACCCGGACACTACCCTCTTTCACTGAGATCTCTTGTCACAGAGAATTAGATCTTTCATCAAGGAGCTTTGAGTGGAATTCTCCTAACATTGGATTTGAGAATGAGTCATCAAGGCTTTTTTCTGACTTGGTTGAATGCTATCTTTTCGTTTTAGTTTCATTCTCTCAATGACCTAATTTATGCCTCAAATTAGATATACCTCAAGATTCCTCCTAGTACAAAAGCTGTTTGATATCTTCGATCTAGAAAGAAAGTATAATCATGAGACAGATCTCCGCGAGTTCGGATCTCTCATCTTGCATCCTACTTTAGCGACTTGAAACCTTCCCATCGAAAGACAAAGACAAGGAAGAAGCTACTGTAGATGCAAAAGCTAGACTCGCAAGTATGTACTTTGTCACAGCGAAGGAAAGATTGAGCAAGTGGAACGATTGAGCAAGTGGTAAGTCAAGTTCGTGACCCCCCTCAATTCTCCTCGGGGGGATATGCTCAGTCACCCTTGCTCTGGATCTGTCCACAAGCATACTTTTCACCGTCAACAAAAAAGAATAAATTTTAAGTACATCGATGAGCCTCTAGGCCTCAAAAAGAGAGGTGGCAGTTGTACGTGCATGGGTCTTGGTCAGATTAGCCGGAATTTGCGTCCGGTCATAGTACTAGTGGAACCAGAACCGGGGGGGAGCGGGTGAGAGGAAAAGGGGAGAAAAATGTCCCATCAATAAAGTGGGGGCTTTCCGGACCTTCCCCCTTTCAGAACCACCCTCACTCCCCTTTTTTTATCTGCTGTTGGAACCAAGTGAATCGCTTTTTTGTTTTAAATGCTGCTAACCCCGCTTTTCTTCCGGTGGATCAATGGGTTGCCGCACCGGCCTCAGATCTCGACCCGGGTGAGAAAGTTCTATGTATGCCTTTGTGGGTGATGCTCATGATCCTACAGCTCGTATAGTATAGAAAGAGTGTCAATAGCAGAGGCTGGTAGCATAAAGGTCCAACCAATGAATGCTCTTCTTTCTTCCTCTTATCCATAGGGGAATCGATGAGAGATGCGAACAAAGGCTGCGTAGGCACGAGTATAAAAGCTTCAGTCCAAGCGTAAACGCCCCTTATGGTTTCGATACTAGTACCAGCAGCTTCCCCACCACCACCTCGCCCAAGATCTATTCCGGTTCCAGTCGAAGAACCACCGGGCCGATTATTGACCCGAACTAGTTGGAGAGACATTACCTAGCCTTTTTTGCTGCTTTTCTTTCTCGCATCACCCACCACCGTGGAAGCTAACCGAGTTGACTAAGAATCAGTCGTTTACCTCGACTTTGAACCAATAAAGATGCCTGTCTACCTCTATTCGGTAGAGCCCGGAGCAGTAAGTTCACCCCCAACAAAGCTATACTCCTTCTCCGCCAGTTCGAGTTACCATTGTTGATCCATCAGCTTCTGAGCTAGCAGCAGTACAGTTGGTGTACAAGTCACCTCTTGAATATCCGATCGAGACATAATAGCAGTGGTCCGAACAGCAACTCCTGTGCCATATTCGAACCCACCAATAGCAGTGGGAGAGGCACCACCACCGCTTAGCATATCCACTTCCAGAAGCAGATTGGAATGGAGTAGAAGAAAAAAAGAAAGTCGTTTATCCAAAGAACAACTTGAGGGCTTATTCTATTCACCGAGCGGAAGCAGCAGTTCCACCAGCAGCTCCAGTCGCGGTTGACCCATCATCATCTCGCGTCGCGTCCCTCTCGGATCGGGAGCCCGAAGCATACCTTCATCTAGTTCCGGAGCCCCCTGTTGCCAAAGCGAGCAGTCCCGCTTGGGTATGGAACGCAGAAGCATAGGGAGCAGCAATTGATCCTGATCTGGTTTTATCAAGACCAAGAGCATTCCTACGGGATCGAGATTAAGAACCACTAATGGTGGAGGCAGTTGATCTTAATCAGCCAGTTGCCAGATCCAGATGCAGATGCAGATCGAATTGGACCCGTTCCAGATCCTGTTGGCTCCAGGTTCTATTTCCGGCGCATCTTCACCCTCACCCAACATATCTATTTCTCCCTCCGCTAATCGAAGCCGTCCGGTCCAGAGAGAAAAGCAGGTTCTTTCTCTGGTCGGTCCCCCCCTCCATCCAGTGGTGGGTAGAGCAACAAGATGAGTATTTTGAACCGAGAAAAGCAATTGATCGAATGATGGAATTGACTCCTACTGGCCAAGAAGACTTGTCTTCGACCATCAACCAGCCAATAAACGTGCTCCTCGGCCTTCTCCCCCTTTAGGATCCAGTAGACTGAGCCTCTCCCTTACCTCTAGGCAGATACAAATGAGGTATCTGTCCCGGTCGGCAGCCAACAAAGAAGTGGATTCGAATGAGCTTAGTCGAGGGTCCCCAAAAGAATGTACCTCTGTGATCCAAGCTGTTCTATTCTTTCCGAGTTCCGGGGTGCAATTCTAGTTCCGCCAAAAAAAAACCTTCCAACGATTAGTTTATCGACTCCCCACTCTTGTTTTCCCTCCTCCACCTCCCACCTCTAAGTTCAGTTGGTAATAGCATGTGATCCGAACCCCCTGTTGATGGTGAACTTCCAACACCACGGCTATTTATTGATTGTCCAGCCCTTAAAAAGAGATTTTTTATTGGAAGGAGAGATAAGCATAGTTGAGGTAAACGTCTCCTTCGCCTAAGGATTAGAAACGGCAGGAAGAGCATCTTTCTTAGGGAGGATAAAAGCAACATTTCTCGATATCCGCTCCTCCATCAGCGAATATGACATCCGTTCCTGTAGCAGGAGGATACACGGGTTCTTAATGATATGCGCTGTACAGGTCTAGTTTTGGCCCCGGCTAAAATGAATTCCGCTGCCTCTGATCCATAAGCGAATAATGGAACCATCCGCTGCAGGAAATATGCCATCAGCAAATTATGTGAACATCCGCTCCATGGGGTCATCCAACCAACGGCTATAGATCTCCTCCGCTGCTTGGTCCAGCAAGGGGCCTAAGCCCTTCAATGAAGTTTGAAGCCCCATAGGAGTATATGCTCGCCTTTGGCCCGATTCCCTCCTCTTTCCCTCATTCGAGATAGACCGCTGGAGTCCGGGCCTCCCTTCCTTATTGATTTATTGATTGGCCTTCCCACCCGTCATTACAACCCAACTACCACACTTGCAGCAGGCGGATATTTGTAGTTTCCGCTGATCCGCCTATGCCATCCACTACTACTATCCATAAGGGATCGACTATCGGGGGGAGGAATGACCACTCGACTAGAAAGAGAGGGGTTCTTTCTCTCCCTCATTAGAATGAAATATCTATCTCTAGAGGCTTATACCCAACTCTCTTTTTTCCTCTTGCCTCTCATTCGATCAAAACCTATTTCTCCCTATGGAGAGACACCCCTGGCTAGATGGGGTTCCCCCTTTGCCTCATTGGAATAAGAGAATCTTGATTTCAGGGGCCTTAGATCCAAGTCTTCAATTCCAATGACTTTGACAATGCCTCAATCGCCGACTGAGAATATAGCCTGCCGGCGATTGAGGCATGGTCAAATTCGAGTAGTTGAGTCTGTCCTCCCCCCGAGGGGGATTTAGGGGGGTCACGTTCCTATCGAGTTGTTCGAGTCTTCGAGTTGTTAGAGTCTTGAGTTCGAGTTAGAGCTTTTGGTAGGATTGCTCATGTAGAATAGAATAGCCCAAAATTTTATTCTCTTTCTTGCTTCTATATATATATATATATATATCATACTATGACTCAAAATATTATATCACTAAATGACAGAATTAAACAAGTGATAAGATAAACTCAAAAGAAAAGTACTATTCATACCCTAATGAAAAATGAGAAAGAAGGCTTTCATGCCTTGATGGCAGGGTCAGATAGTATAAAACTAATGAAAGAATATAAGTCATTATATTTGATGTTGTCAAGCTAAGTGAATCGTAGTTGGTACGATTGGTTGATGTCTTATTCAGTAAGGAAGGAATAAGGGCATCAACGTACAGACTCAAATAAATATCAAACTATATATTTTAAAAAGGATACGCTGTCGGGCCCAGACAGATTTTTTTTTGTTGGAGCATAGGCTCAGTATGGGGGGGATGGCCTCACTAACTACCCGGAAAAGGAAGCAGTTCCCCAGGGCCAGGGGTACTGGAATTTGCCCTGGAAGAAGGGCGTGACCCTGGATGGAGGGTGTGACTCTGGATGGAGAGTCACGATGTTGGAAAGGTCTCGAGACACGGCGTTATGGTATCCGCGCCATACTATTAGTAGCATCGATTCCTATACATGAATCGGTTTAGTATATATAGTATATATATCTTTTTTTATTCTTTAGTAAAACACTAAAACGCTAAAACACTAAAACACACCCTCAGGATAATACATAAGTATATCTATCTGCATTGGTTCTTTTTATGCTGCTTTATATTGCTATCTCTGTCTTGCATATGAACTGCTGCATTCATGTTGCTATTGTTGATTGACATCATATGTCTTGTACTGCTTTTACTGCGGCATTAAAGGTTGATTCCTGCTCTGATTTCTATGCTTTTGAAACTTGGAAAATCATCAAGAAAATCAAACTAAAACGCACCTAATAACCTATTTACTGGGGCGTGACTTACGAGCCTTCATAAGCTCACCCCGGGAGCGATAAGAAGATGATTTTTTTCAGATAAATTACATGAGAGCGGGCAGGAGATGTACAGCCAGCCCAGAGTCGAGTGTGATCATCCTTAGAGTCCAAGTCCAGCCCAAGGTTCGGGTAATTAAGTGTATGGGCCGCAGCCATGGCCCATGCCTTACAGTATGCTATGTATTCAGTTATGTTCAAGTGTTAGTAGTTTATTTTGAAGACTTCCGCTATGTAACATAGGCTATGACGACACATTGCAAGAGTGGCAAGCCAAAGTCCCGAAAGCAACAAGCCTTTCAACAAACAAAGAAGGAGAAGAAGGTATCCTTTATTTTGAGAAAGGACTTGGATCGGCTACTATGGAAATACAAAGCCAAGAATGACTTGAGGTCTCAAAAAAAGAAGAAGTGAATTTCAATTTTGAATTGCATTCAAGCGAGAAAAAATGAGGCAAAGATGTGAGGTCCGTTCAAAAACGAAAAGCCTATCCCATAATCATCCACTTTTCAAGCGCATTAGAAATTCGCTCAAAAAATCAATGCTTGATTGCAATGTCAGAGGGTTGAGCTTTGAATTCATGGCAGGAACAAGGGCGGGGGCAATTGACCGAGCTTAAGTAGCAGATACAAGGCCGGTCAAAGAATCAGTGGATCTCGCAACGGAAGCAAAGGAACCAGCAACCGAAGCAAGGATGGCAGCAGCTGTAAAGGCAGTAGATTCTTCAGATCGAGCTCATATCAATATCCCGTAGCAGCATCTCTTCCCGCCCTAGCATATTTCCCACCACCTTGCGTTGCTACTGGAGCTATGCTTTCTGTTGGTGTCGTTTCATGCGTGCTAGCCAGAGCTTCGGATAGTGCTTAATCGGTTTGACCTGGTCTTTCAGTAAGGTCTGCACGAGCGAAAATCAAAAGAACACCAATAGCAAGCATACCATCGGCTGGCGGCTTTTTTTTCGCTCTTCTAGGCCAATCATCTTCCACCCTCGGCTAATCCCACACCACACTGCTCTGCTGTCGCATTTTTTGAAGAAGAAGGAAGGACACCCACCACAGGGACAGAGAGTGAATCAATAAACCGTCTTCCAGGATATCCACCCTCCACTGAGACCCAACTCAGCTATAATAATAGAGGTCGTGTAGTCAATGAGAGGTACCCGGAGGAGCGTGTCATAAACCGTAGCTATATAAAAAGTAGTTAGGTGGGACCATCATAACTATTAGATAAGGCAAGGCGATACTAATGCCACTACGGAGGAGCGTCGTGAGCCCGACCGAGAACCAAACGAAGCACATTAGGAGCATGAACCCGAACTAAGCATGTTAGAATCAAGCCCTACAACCCTAAGAAAAAGTGTGGTGGAAACGTTAGAATAGGAAGAACATATAAGAAAAAAAAAGCTGAAGATTTCAGCTTTTTATGAATTTCAATAAAGAAAAAGGATGCTAGAGAGAGGAGATAGACACGAAAGTGCTCACTTGCTTCCCGACTCGTTATGAGTGATTGTAAGCGAAGCGCCGAGATGCTGCTCTGCTGGCGAAGCGATAGCTTAAAACCTAGATGCTGGCGGAGCGATCGACTGCCGAGATGCTGGGCAACAAGCGCTTCGTTACTCTGACTTGCGAGATAGAGCGCTGCGCTATAGCGCGGATGTATCAAGCGAAGCTTCAAAAAGGTGCAAGCACCAGATTGTTCTGTTCTCGCAGCACCGGGCAAGTAGCAAGCCAAGCAAGCCCCGGCAAGCAAGTTCTCGCTAGCCTAGCATCCCGAGCGAGCCCCCCACTGGGGGGCGGCGGGCAAGCATCCCGACCGAGAGTGCGGGGGGCTGTTGCGGAGCGACACCAAGAAAGAGCGGGGTTCTCTTTGTAATATTACAAAGAGAACAACACGGTTGAGATACTCACTGTCACCCAAACGCGCGAATCAAAAAGCCGGCTACATGCTGTGCTTGAGTAGCTAAAGCGTTCGCTCGGGACGAGCGTGTGTCAAGCAAGGGTGAGAAGCTGATCCAACTAGTCGGTCGTAGAGCCCCTCAATACTAAAGGCGCTACTTCATTTCTAAACTACGAACACTAGAAAGTGATCAGCGGAGCGGGTGAACACCGAACTCAGTTAGAATAGGAAGAACATATAAGTTAGACAGAATAGCACCTCTGAGTCTCAGAAAGTTGAGACTTTGGCTACCCGAAGGCGCCCGTCTTCTGTAGGTGTTTTATCGCTGTTCCGAGTGAACGGGATTCTGGTTGTCCCCCAACCGGGCCGGCCACCAATTGATTCATCACTGAAGGAAGGATCGAGGCACTTCTAGCGAACCAACCGGACTGGCCTAATGGATAGATCGATAGGGAACAGACACTTTGGAGCGGAGAATGCAATTGTGTGGCCGCGCACAGATCGAGCAAGTTCAGATTTTCGCAAAATCAAGCTTAGTCCGAAAGCGCCATGGAGAGCAACAGCAACAAAGGTCCACCCGAGTCAAATCTCCTTGTGCTTCAGGGCCCCCATACCATAGTAGCAGCTAATAATGTGCTAAACTATCACCGTCATACCTGTCCTACCAGTGGCCCACGCCCTTTTCTGTCATGCACCGGTGTTCCATCTTTTCTGTCACGTTCGCCCTTACTCTTCGTAACAATTCTTCACAGTGCGGGCGGTTTGAGTCCCTTGCTGCCCGAAAACAAAATTTTGACTGCGACTCAGAGGTTCGAATGGACGGATTCTATTTATTGAGGAAGATGGGCCGCAATAAGGTGTTGACGGTTTTCACTCATCTATTCTCAGCTGATCGAGAGTGACACTTACCAAGAAGAGGCAGAGAAGGGACCCTGTTCCAGCCCAAGTCTCCTCTGAAGCAAACGCCCAACTCATGAAACCAATTGAGCTTTCAGAAATCCAAAAAGACGTGATCTTTAATTCAGTCAAAACACAAGATTCAAGGCCACGGCGACGGATTTCAGGTCCATTTTGACCGACAATGCTGGGACCTTCCATGAACTCCATATGGTATTGGAAGACATTCGTACAAGAGGATGTATGCCGGGCCGGGCTCTATGAAATCCTTCTTTTTGGCCTGAATTCCAAAAGAGAGTCACCCTCAATCACTGGATCGCGGCCCTTTGATATAGAATGGGCACCACTCTATATCAAATTGTTACGAAGCTAATAGCCAATCTTGAGGGAGACCCTGAGTGGGCTCATTGCAGATGAACAAGGAGCCTTCATAAAAGGTAGGCTGATTTATGACAATTCACCGTTTGGAGTCTTTTCACTCTGCGGGGAGAACCATTAAAATGTGTTAATCAAACGTCGACATGGCCGCGGCATACGAGAATGTCGACCCTTTTTATAATTCTGCGAGAAAAGAAATAGGCTTTGCTGAACCTCTGATAAAATGGATAAGAGCATGCATAGCTAATCAATCTATTGCACCCTTGATGCAGGGTCGGCCAGCAGGATTCATCCATGCGACCAAGGGCCTGAGGCAGGGATGCCCGTTATCCCCGTAAGGAGTTAGTGGCCGAAATGTTGAACAGAGCCCTCAAGAAACAACAACGACAGGGGAAACTTCTGGGACTCAATATAAAACCGGGCTCCCCTGATTTCCCAATTTGCTGATGACACAGTCATCATAACGGGTGTAAATCGAGCCACAATGACCTCTCTCATACCCTCCAAGTGATTCCTTGAAAGAGACCTTTGACTTTGATTCAAGAGAACAAAAAAAGAATGAGAATGATTTTCATGTTTATACTAGTTTATATAAGAATGATTTATTAAAGAAAGACGTATTCAACTTTCAAATATTAGCTTTCTTTTTCTTTTCTTGTTTGTATTCTTGAAACCTTCATTCAGTTGTGAGTGCCTCGTTGATGAATGAGAGAAGAAGGTTCCTCCCCATGCATGCTATACTATCAAACTCATCTAACTAATCATCGCATATGGGACTCCGAGCAAGCCGCCACTCATTCGCCCAAACAGCTGCAAACAGCAGTAAGTAGATAGACTCACTCCAGAGAACACCAAGAAAACAAGACTCAATATATATATCGTAATACGAGACAAAATATATACGAGTGCGGAGTACAGTACCCGTGATAGCTAGAGTGCAGCGCTCGTATACTACAGTAATACCATATAGCTGCTATAGATCTAATACAGCGATACAGTAATAACATACGAGTGGGTGGACTTTAGCATACCTGGTGGCGGATTCCCCTTCCTTCTATTCTAGCTCCTCTTTCTAGAGAAAGAAAGTCAAGTTATAGAAGAGTACTGCTCGAAGGAATTCCTTCAGGTTTTCGAGCCCTGAAGTTGAGATTCACCAATTCTAACCTCTGCTCGTGAGGGGTTAAGAGTTTCTGGTTAGAGGAGAAAGCAGCCTAGAGTGGTCAATGCTTCGTTCATGGATGAGGGAATGGCTATCTTATTGTCACTGGTACTATGGTACGGCTATGCAGCCAGATGTCTCTATAGGAGCCTTCTTTGACTCGCCAGTTATCAATCGCAACTGGAAGTAAACTCGGAAGAGTGAAGAACTCGTTCGTTTTGGCCTTCTTTGGCGTATTTATGATTTGGTGGGTCAATTAGGTGTCGCATATAGGTGTCCGATACTATGTGCGCCATCACCAACAGAGCGATCTGTTGGGTGGCTTCTTGGAGGCGTATCAGGCACCTCTTTCCTGGTCCTGTCTCGTGGTCTTATCCAGCCGCGGGCAGGGAAGGGGGTTGTGGTCCCTGGGGTCACTTATGATCCCTCGGGCCCCAATCCTGCTTTTACGACCATTCACTATAAACAGTGCAGTGCATCATTACAAACTGCATATGCGGGTATATCAAGAAAACCACTCCGGTCGATCAATCGCTAATGTATAACCTTTGAAACGCTTTCATTGGAACTTCCTTTCGGTGGAAGTTCACTTCACAACCACCTTTTCTTCGGGAAGGCATATAAGGAAGAAAGACTGTTCATAGAATAGATCGGTAAAGACTTTACTCTATTTCTTTCTTAAAAGAAGGAAGATGGGCAGAAGCTTACTCTTCTATAAGGG